TTTTATTTGATTGGGTTGGACAAAAAATTTGGCGATTTAAGAGCCAACTTATCATTATGTTTATTAATATAATAAACAAATGAGAAACTCTATAACTCTAATTAATCTACTATAAACAAACCATTCGAACTTATTCGAATTTAATTCGAAATTTTATTATAGATCTAGAATTTTTTACTTTAAACTATATTTATTACAGATATCAATAATATCTATATTCCCCCCTTCAATCTATTCTCCTAGCAATACTACCATTGAAGTTTTATGAAAAAAGGGCAAAGCCCCCTATCGGATTTGAACCGATGACTTACGCCTTACCATGGCGTTACTCTACCGCTGAGTTAAAAGGGCTTCCATTCCTAAACGAGCCAGCATGTAGATAATATATATCTATAGAAATAGATTCCAAATCAAATCTATCTAAAGTAAATAGAAATCGAAATAGATTCGAATCAAATTCTTATATGAAGGAAACTTATAATAATTCATTCATAAACGAGAAATTGCATTTACCTAATGAATAGAAACTCAATTAGTGAATATATATTAGCGAATATAGGTAATTAGTCAATTTAGTCAATTTCTTAAGAAATTTCTAGACCTTCGAGAATTCTTTAATAATGAAATTCTATTGAAATTCTAATAAATTAGAATATTAGAATGAACCATTCATGAATAGAAAAGAAATGAGGAATCATCAAAGAGGGAAAGATCTTTCGAATGTAGTCCTACCATTTCGTTATATTGACAATTTCAAAAAAACTGTTCATACTATGAGCATAGTATGCTGACAAATGTGCCCTCATCGTCTAGTGGTTTAGGACATCTCTCTTTCAAGGAGGCAACGGGGATTCAATTTCCCCTGGGGGTGGGGTATTACGAAAGGAAGTGGATCATATATTATTAAGAAATATGGAATTTCTTCTTCCTGGGTCGATGCCCGAGCGGTTAATGGGGACGGACTGTAAATTCGTTGGCAATATGTCTACGCTGGTTCAAATCCAGCTCGGCCCAATAATTCACTGATCCGACATGAAATCATATTACCTTCTTGTTCTGTTTTATTCTGTTTTCTAGAAATGCCTGATACAAAAAACGAAAAAGACAAAAAAAAAGAAATCCAAATTTCTGTTATATCTTTACTTGTATTTTATTTACTTTCTTTTTTTGTCTTTTTTTCCCACAAATTCTGATCTTGTTAATGACCTAGATTCATATCAGGATTTCTAAATAGAAAGTCTAAGAAAAAGAATAATATAAAGATAGAAAGAAAAAAGAAACCTTCAATCTTTTCATTGAAAGATTGATTATCAATCGATTTATTTTATTTGAAATAACGAAAAGATGACTAGTAATTTGTGTCATTATCACTAAAGTGGATATCCATGTGGATATCCATATTACCACTCGCCTCTCTCTTATAACGAGGCCGATTCCAATTCCAATAAGAATCGCTGTACACTTTATTTATTTTATATTTTAGTTTCTTGGGATTGTAGTTCAATTGGTCAGAGCACCGCCCTGTCAAGGCGGAAGTTGCGGGTTCGAGCCCCGTCAGTCCCGATGGATTCAAATCCAATAATCCAACCAAAAAAATATATCAATTACGCTTTCGATTTTCTTTTCTCTAAAAATCTCTAAAAAGGGGACAATATAGTAGAATAGTAGAATTTTTTTTTCTCAAAGAGAAGGGGGTCCCTCCCTTTTATTTTTATTACTTTTTTTTCATCAAAGTAAATAGAAAAATGGAATTCCACTTTTTAGTTAACTATTTTAACTAATAGTGACGGAGACGGATCGAGACAGAATATTCAGGATTTCAAGAGATACCGCGCCGAGTTTGGCTTTTTCGATTTCTCCCAACCTGCGTAATGAAATCGAATCGAGTACCATATCTTATCTTTCCCGATAGTACATACACTAATCAATTTTTCTTTGTACGATGCAAGATGAATCGAATTTCTTTGAAATTCTTTTAATTGGAAAAATCTCTTCTTTTTTGACTCCGATTTTGCTCAATTACTAATTTGAATTTGAAATAATCTATCTCATTTAAATTGTACACTAAAGTTTTGCTATATTCTATTTATTCCATTACTAATCTTTATCACACCTTTTTCCAATAAGATTAGATAAGGAGTTTAGAACTTCACTTCCCTTTCTCCATTTCGCTTCTATTATTTGTTTGGATTTGTTTGGAACCAATGTAAGTGGAAAGGAGGTTAGATGATACTTGGTGAACTGATTGGATAAAGAAGGCAATAGTCGTTTTTTTTTTTTTATAGAAAAAAAGAATCAAAAAGAATTTGAAATAAAATTCAAAAATGAAAATAAAGTAACGAAATTCTCGATTGGGTCAAGAATCCTTTTTTGGATTCGGTATGAATAAACGATCTTTCTATGTTATACTATTCAATTCTCGACGAGGAATCCATTTGATAGGTTAGGTATTCTTATTCATGATATTTATCATGATTCGATATTATCGAGATAGAATTTATCTCATTGAATTTAAAGGCAAAAAAATTACCATCTCTATGGGATTAAATCCCGAATTATTGTGAAGTAAAGAAAAATAAAAGGATGAGATTATGGAAGTCAATATTCTCGCATTTATTGCTACTGCACTGTTCATTCTAGTTCCTACTGCTTTTTTACTTATAATATATGTAAAAACGGTTAGTCAAAGTAATTAATTTGAACGCAAGTTAACATTTTAGTTCTTAATTAATATCAATGATTAAAAAGAGAAACAAAAAGGATTCAAAATTTTTGTTTTAGCTGAAATGTGCTGTCCGGACTAGAATCAGCAGTATCCTATGAGATTCGATAGTATGGGTAGAAAAAAATATATATTTCTTTACTGCCCATACTATCTATTTTTTTTTTATTCGAGTTTAGAAAGTTGTACTCTATAAAGATATAGGTTTAATAGAAATCAATCGAAAATGGCATCTTCATTTTCATATATTTAGATATTAATGAACTATATGGAATGTACATAAGGTCCCAATTCGATTTCTTTTCCTCATCCATTTGATTTGTGTTCAGTCGAATTAATCTTATTCCCAAATAGTCGAGGGGTACTTCTGGCTCTTACGATTCGAATTCCTGGAATTCTGTGATTATTTTGAATTTCCTATTGAAATTTGAATACGAATCCTCGAGTCTATTGAAATAATCAAAGAAAAGGAAAAAAAGAGTCTAGAAATATTCTATTAATAATAGAAAATCAAGAAATCTTTTTTTAGCATTCTTAAGTGATTAAACGATTATTAAATCATCCAAAGAATGGAGTTTTAGAAAAACTTTTCAGATTTCGTGGAAAAGCATTAGTAAACTCCGGCGGTTTTGAATCTTTGAATCATGGAAATGAGTCAAGTCAATAAAGTAAAGCATAAATAAATAGGATTTCAAAAATACTAAATCAAATAGTAAAGTTAAGTAATAAGCGCGCAACGACATATGCGACTTCTTTACTTCTTTAAGAAAATATCTTAGGATGTGTATTATCTCGTTGGAGGACCACTATATATATCTGATTCCCCACGGAAATCATTTACATTTATTTAAATAGAATTAAATAACTTGAAATTTTCAAGTTGAATAAAGGAAAGACTTTCTTTTATCTTTGAACAAGAAAAAGCCAAACAAATAAAAAGTCAAAAAGGGTTCCTCTATTCCTACTAGGAATGTCAATATATAACTGGTCGGTTTAGCGAAATAGAAAATTTAAGAAGAATTTGTTTGGAATAAATTTCCCCTCATTTTGATTTCTTTTACTTTCTAAATATGAAAGACGGGAATCATTCAACTATTTGTTTGATTAGGATTCTATTATAAGGGGTCTTTTTCGTCTATTCTTGAATAGAATAGATTATTCAACCCAAATCCGACTCCAATAGAATTTGGAAATGAAGATTTTTTTTAATTCAATTTCGAAATAATTGAAAATTTCGAAATTGAATTAATTGAATTGAAAAGTCTTTGCAGAATGATCTATAAAACAATTGATAGAGTTCAATTTCTCAACTCAATTAGGAGTACCCCTAGAGTCCACTTCTTCCCCATACTACGAGTGAAAGGGAAAATGTAAAGACTACCATTAAAGCAGCCCAAGCGAGACTTACTATAGCCATGTGAATTATGTCCCCTATCTCTATGAATAGGAAAATCTTTTTCCAGTATTGTTTACTTTGTTTATTGTTCACTAATAATAGTAGTCGAATCGCCGGTATGGAGTCAAAAAAAAAAAAGGATTTTGGCTAATGCCATTGATGAAATAATACAAAAAATCCAAATTATCTTAAGAAGTTCTTATTATATTATTTAACTATTTTTGTTTTGGTAGAATCGGTAAAGATGAAGCACAAATAAAAATAGGCAGCGACCATTCTCAAGGGTCCTTTTTTTCCTCCGCGTGCTGATTAGGAAGCAATTGCAGCAGTTATATCAGCAAAACCAACTAAGGCATTTCGTGTCTTTTGTTGATCAGACCAGGCGACACCCAAGATTCGAACTGGGGAACGAGGAGTTGCAGTCCTTCGCCTTACCACTCGGCCATGCCGCCCAATAACTATCGACTGTGAATTCGAACCATTCTTAGATTTGAATCTAACGTTTTATTTACTTAAAAATATAGGAAAATGAATATGTAACTATTTAGTATTGATTCTTTCCAATCAAGAAATCCTTATCTTCTCTATTTAAGAAATATTCTAATAGAAGATAGATATATTTGTCAACCCCAGAACATAAATTCTTATGCGAATATCTAATGGTAAATCTTAGATTTCTATTCAATGAAAATTGAAATAGAAAATGGATTCTATGGGTTTTGCCAGAACACGACATCCGCTGTCCAGAATCGAACTGCAATAACAGGGGAGACATATTGGAAATTCCAATTTGAGTCTAGAATTCTCTTTATTCGCCTGTTCATACATATTTCATACATTGCCTAGTCAACTATGGATTAGATCAACTTTTCGGTAATTCCG